TTTTATAAATATTTTTCGAAACATTTATCAAGGAAAGTTGGCTTATAGCGATTATATATATTACATATACCTAGTTTGATCCCACTCTTCTAACAAAACCATTTTCTCTTGAATCTCATTTTTTGTAAACTCTTATCCTCTTTTTATTGAATTTATAATTTAGCATTATCCCACATGGATACAATCAATCTAAATGAGCGAATTTATTAGTCTAAATCATTGCATAGAAATAGAAGTCTTTGGTTGATCTAAGTTCATGTAATTTATTCTTTAATTAATATTTTCTTTTGGTCAATCTTTGAATTGAATAAAACCGACTGAAATGGGAATCGCTTTATAGAACCTAATTTTTTTTACAATTCCCTAATATCGTAATCTTTTTTACTATTCTTCTAGATCTTATATACTTTTTTGTCTATTTATGTGTATATTTCTGTTCACGAAGAAGATTATCTCGAGCAAGGCATAGATTACCTTGCACTAAGCTAAAAAAGACTATTTCGAAACTTAGTCAATGGTGGCCCTCCATGGATTCACCTATATAAGCCGCAGCTAAAGTTGCAAAAATAAGAGCTTGAATACCACTTGTAAATAATCCAAGGAACATGACAGGTATAGGAACCACTAAAGGTACTAAAGAAACAAGAACAACAACTACTAATTCATCCGCTAATATATTTCCAAAAAGTCGAAAGCTAAGTGATAAAGGTTTTGTGAAATCTTCTAAAATGTTAATAGGTAAAAGGATTGGAGTTGGTTGTATATATTTACCGAAATAACCTAATCCTTTTTTGCTAAGGCCCGCATAAAAATATGCTATTGACGTAAGTAAAGCTAAAGCAACGGTAGTATTTATATCATTCGTGGGTGCGGCTAACTCCCCATGAGGTAACTCTATGATTTTCCAAGGTAAAAGCGCCCCTGACCAATTAGAAACAAAAATAAATAGAAACAAAGTTCCAATAAAGGGAACCCATGGACCATATTCCTCTCCAATCTGGGTTTTGCTCACATCTCGAATAAATTCAAGGATATATTCGAAGAAATTCTGACCGTCAGTAGGAATGGTTTGTGGATTCCGAACAGTTACAATGGCTGAACCTAATAAGATAAGAATTACAACCCAAGAAGTAATAAGTACTTGGGCATGGACTTGGAAACCGCCTATTTTCAAATAGAAATGCTGGCCTACTTCCACCCCGGATATTTCATATAACCCCTTTAATGTGTTAATGGAATATGATAGAACATTCATATTGTCCTCTGAAAGAAAGAAAACTTTACAAGAAATTATTTTGATTCAACCGTCTTTTTTTCTACTTGCTCACTTGAATTGTATATTTTATATTTTATATACCAACTAATCACATAATATCCCCAGTTTTTTATCTCTTTTATGAGATTCCGAAATAGTAATGGATTTCGTCAATCTATGGAATTCAAAAAAGAATTTATTTATCTTATTATTAATCAGGGATTTCGTATATAGCTAGAACGCCCTTCACAAATCGCAAATACTAATTTGTTAAGAATTAAGCGGATTGAGGCTATAGCGTCATCATTCGCTGGAATCGAAATATCTGTGAGATCCGGGTCACAGTTTGTATCAATTAAACAAATTGTTGGAATTCCCAAAGTGATACATTCTTGAAGAGCCATATATTCTTCTTGCTGATCAACGATTATTACAATATCGGGTAACCCTGTCATATATTTAATCCCGCCCAAATATGTTTGCAAGTGAAATAACTGTCTCTTTAATCGAGCCGCATCCCCTTTCGGAAGGCGGTTGATTCCCCCTGTCTTTTGTTCCATTCTCAAGTCCCTGAACTTTTGAAGTCTCATTTCTGTAGTGGACCAATTCGTTAAAAGGCCACCTAGCCATTTTTTATTAACATAATGACACCGAGCTCTTATTGCAGCCCGCGCTACTGGATCAGCTGCTTTATTTTTGGTACCAACAATTAAGAATTGTTTTCTCCTACTTGCTGCATCAAAAACCAAATCACACGCTTCTGATAAAAAACGAGCAGTTCTAGTAAGATTTGTAATATGAATACCCTTACGCTTTGCAGAGATATAAGGTGCCATTTTTGGATTCCATTTTCTAGTAGCATGACCAAAATGAACTCCTGTTTCCAACATCTCTTTCAAATTAATGTTCCAATATCTTCTTATCATTTCTCTCCACACTTTCTCTCTTTTTTTTTCAAAGAAAAAAAAAAAAACGAGATACCCTGAACTAAATAATTGTTCCGATGGAACCTTTTCTTTTCCCGTAATTGGACGTTGATACACGATCCAAGCGATTAATTTCTTTCTATTCTTTATTATCTTTATATTATCTTTATTTATTACTATATTTTATTTATTACTCTATATTATCTTTATTTATTACTTTTATTTATTACTATTAACAAATATTAACAAATCACATGGAAATGTAAGAAATCAAAGGAACACTGACAGTTAAAAGGACGAATCCACTCTTAGGAATCGT